TTTCTCTTTCCGGCTTAGGTGACGAGATGGGCCTTTCGCTCGGTAATCACTCAAAAAAAAAAATGACCTTTCGTTTCGCTTAGTAGCAGCCCGCTACCTTTAAGCTAATCACAAATCCTTACTATCTTCTCTCTTTCTGTTAGAGATGCCAATATCAACTCGTCTCTTTGACTTAAGAAGGGAGGATCGTCTCTCTCGCCTGCGAATCCGTGGCTAGTCATTCCCACCTTCATAGCATAGGAAAGATCTTCCAGTCCGGATCTAATCTAACGGCTATGTGCGGATCGCCTTTCGCTGAGCCGGTTGTGAGATCGATCCCTTCGACTAGGAATTCCGACAAAAACGTATAAAAAGATTGCCTTGCGCTTGGTATTCGTATTCATTGTAAAGCCTTGAGCTACCACCGGATTCCTCTTCCTCCTGAAATGAAAACCTGAAAAGAGCTCTTTCTCGGCATCCGGATTCTCGCCATCCCAGAAGTTGACTTCTTTGCTGGGCTACTAGAATAGGCTATGATTCCTATCTCTCAAGAATGAGAACTAATCTCCTTTTGAACTCAAAAAGCGTTTAAGCGGGTTATTGAACTTCTATTCTAAATCACCGAATCTCGCATCCAACCCCGTTCTTTTGGACTCAATCAATGAAAAAGCTTAGTCGGCCCACGCTAAACCGATTTAATAGAGGCCTGGCTAAGGACTGCTACCCTCTATTCTTTTCTTGCTAAGAACGAATTATCGAAGCCCGGAAGTTCCTTCGTTCCCAACCATCTCATATCATAGCCTTCGTGCCAAGGCTAAAAGAGCTCCATTACACAGAAGACCAATCGAATCCCGATTCAAGGACAAGCAAGGAAATCAGTCCAATAGAATAGCCGCTTCTTCTTAGAAAATGGATCCATGTTATCAAAGAGGAATTTCCCTCGAGCTGGGCATGAGCTATTCCCATCTAGTTACGCGTAGTGGGACTGCTAAAAAGTCTTCCTTTCAAGATCGCCTTGCCTTTATGAAAGTACGCTGTACTGGCCTTCCTTCCCCTAACCCCAGGAAAATCAGTGAGTTGCCCCCCCTCAACCTATTGAATTTCCTTCACTCGGGTATTTAAGTTCCACTACACTAAGACGAGAGAAGTCGGGATTTGTGGCCTACCCCACATTTGCCTTCTATGCGCTACGAGCATCGACAAAGATCTCCTTTTAGTTTAGGAAAGCCGGAATGGATTTTTGGCATCCTTCCTTCTTCGTGAGTTCGTATGAAACTGGTGACTAAGCCTTTTCCTTCTGCCTTTGCAAAACTACCGACGGGGTATTTCCTTCTAAAGAATTTCATCCTTAAGCTGGATAGCCTTTAGGCTTAGTTAGTTAAGAGTAATCCCCCCTCGCCTTTGAGAGCAGTCCAATACCAGTTGATTCATTAGCAATGGTAGCAGGAAAAAATCCACTACGCTTTTAGCCAGTTATTCCTTCTTTAAGGCTTTTTGCCGGGTAAGATGCTAAGAGAGGAACCACTGCCTATCCATCGGGTGTGACTGAACTGGGTGACTGAACTACCTTCCCAGAACCCAGAGCATAGCCTTAGACTGATTCTTCTATCCTTCGTGCCTTCCCTTCGCCCCTTGGCCACGTCCGTCGACTCTTTTTACCTTTATACCCCCCTTCGGGAGATTCCAGATCAGTGGGTGAGCTTAGTTTCAAAATAGTACGTGCATATGGGTGCCAATATCATAACATTAAATTAAATATGGGGCATCTTGGAGCAAGAGAAGCTCTCGGTCCGTCCTATTCTCGTAATTCTCTTTTCTTTCAGCTTCAAAACCGAGGGATTTTTTTTTTGTTTGTTTGTGATTAATCTAATCCCGTTTAACTACCTTTTACAAGAAGCCAATTGTTCTCAAGCTCCGCCCTAAGGGTGAAGTAAAGGTATTTCGTAGCCGGTCACCTCTTTATTAGTGGTAGTGTAGCGTCTGTTCTTTGAAGTCCTTCTATGCTCCGGCGGGCTCCGCTTCTGCTTTAGTTATGGAAGCCCTATCTTGATTCTCACCCTTGGTTTGTTTAGTCCTTCTTTCCCGCTGTCGTTCTCGGATGAAAGATACGAAAGGTACGGAGTAACTCGACTGGCAAGAGATTTATGGGGTCTCCTTCTCTTCTTGGCCGATATTCCACTTTCCTACTTTGAAGAAGATCCCGGGCTTGATCATAATGCAACTACTATCGTGTGACGTGGTAAAGAAGTCTTGCTCCTCCTGTATTTGTTTGATAAAAATGTCTGTCTCCTTTTCCTGTTCTTTCTACGAGGGTCTTATTTAAGTTGGTTTGTGCGTTTGTTTGTTCTGTTGTTCTATGGAATTACTGAGTAGGCGTTTATGCTTGTTGTTCGGGATGCCTAAGCCTTTCTAGTCGCTAACTAAGCTCCTACTTTTCCATCATTCTTAGGATTGAACTATCTAGCCCATATTATTAGTCCGACTACTTCGTTTCCTTTTCCTCTTCTTTATAAGTCGAGCCCCGCCAACTGACGTTACCTGCTGCTCATGGTGTCTTACGACTAAAGCGTTCCTTTTATTCTATTATGACGGATTTTATATTCTTGTTAAATGAGTTAAAAAATGAAGTGAGCTTTACTCTCCTCCTCTGTGATCTTTGTGATCTTCGTTGAGAACAGGGGTCGGATAGCCGAAGTTGTCCATGTTTGGGAAAGGGAGGAGGGCTTAGTGACTCCCGTCATTCACGTAGAAAGAGGAAATCCCGGTTGGTCAATAAGTGGAATTAAGTGGTCTAGTTCGCCAGAAGTAGTAAATCAATGATACATTAAAGCAAAAACCACCTGAAAGCCTGGTTGAATAAAGGCTTGTTGAGAAGTTTACTCGGTCGACTCGACCGAAAGGGAAGCAGTGGCCAGAGAAACAGAATCATTTGGAGAGCCAGGAGAGGGTGCAGAAGAGGCAGTTGACCGGTACTTTCTCTCCTGGTCGAGGGGTGAGACAAGGGGACCCCCTTTCTCCGTATCTGTTTGTTCTTTGTTTGGAAAAGCTGACCCATCTGATTAGTGATGCTGTTCTAAGAAACAGGTGGAAGGCTGTTAGCATATCTCAATCTGGTTCCACAGTCTCCCATCTTTGCTTTGCTGATGACTTGCTTCTATTTGCTAATGCTAGTACCAGGATCATGAAGGATTGTTTGGATAAATTTTGTCTTGCCTCTGGCCGCTTTGAGAAGTCAATGATCTACTGCTCCCCTAATGTGGACTCTGGTTTGGCTGGGGAGATTAGCTCTATCTGTGGTTCTCCTCTTACCCATGATCTAGGTAAATACTTGGGGGTTCCTCTTATCCATAAGAGAAATCAACAAGCAGACCTATAGTGCTATTGTGGATAAAGTTCAAAGTAAGCTGTCAGCTTGGAAGGGTAAACTTGTCAGCCTCCCTGGGAGAGCCACCTTGATCCAGGCTGTTACTGTTTCCCTCTTTACACTATGCAGACTGTTAGATTACCAATGAGTACTTGTGATGAATTGGACAAGATAAATAAGAGGTTTCTTTGGGGTAACTCTGATCGTGCCAGCAAACCTCACTTAGTAAGATGGGAGTATGTTTGTAAAACTAAAAGGAAGGATGGCTTGGGATTTGAATACGGAAGGGGCATGCATCGGATGAGTTGATTAACTGAAGAACGTTACACTATAACTTGAGGAGGGGGATACCCCGTCTAATAATATGAAATAGCTCTTCGTACCAACGGGGGATCGAAGCAAAAATCTACTTCTCTTACGATGTTTAATCAAGTTGTACGTTATTCGTCTTTTCTTAAGGCTCTTCTTTCCGTAGTTTTTTTAGTATACCTTTTACCTTTTACCCTTTCAAGCCTTTACTTTGACTCGTTAGTGGGTTCATTAGTAGGAAAGTGGAAGAATAGCTTCATCGCATTCTCTTTCAATCCATTCTTATCGAAAAAATACATTAATCTACCAGAGCGAAACTGGTGAATTTTACTATATTTTTTATTGATTATTGAGTTGGCTATTCATCTAAGATTCGAGATGGCAGAGCAAGAGAAGGCCCATCATAAGAATGGTTAGAAACGCGAGCACCTACTCTATTCATTTGAGTCTTTGCCTCAAGGTTATAGACTTGTATTTTGGGAAGTCGAGAGAGAACCATCTATCGCAAGGCCAATAATAAAATTTCGTGGCATCAGTAGATACAAATCAAGGATCCATCCGCCTTCCCTCGAGTAGAGGACTTTGAGGGCATATCCTTTTTATAACTAGTAAAACAGGCCAAATGAATCGAAGGTAGGTTCTGAAAGAAAGTAGCTCGGCTGCAAGCCCAGCCCTATACCACAGGCAAAGGAAATCTATCATTTCTTTCTTTTATTAGACCTTTAATAAAAAAGTGCGCTTACCTAATCACACACAGGCATAAGCCTCAGCCTAAACTGAACTGACTGCGAAAGGAAAAGAGTCACTGTCCAGTGGTCTTAACTTAAGTAAGTAGACTGACTGCCCGCTCACTAAGCCTTGGTTGGTGGTGCCTTCTATGATCTTCTTTGGCTTGACAATATGACAGAGATGGGCCCTTGAGCCTGGGCTTTCTTCTTTAAAGCCTTGAGCCGGGTATGAACTCGATTGTTGGTCGGATCTTGCTGGGTATTCCCACTTTGCTTGGATGGCGCCTTTCGCCTTTGATTAGGACTTTTCCGCATTTCATCTCAAAGAGGATCTAAGCTAACTAAGCTAAACAGTGCTTTTCTCTTCCTAAACCCAAAGAGTAAGAGTAAAGCATTCCAATTTCAGGGCTTAGCTTAGGCCCCTTCCTAATCTAATGCCATGCCCAACCAATGCCGAATCCAAGACCTGGTTCACGCTTGAAAGCCAGAGCGAGTCTTCTTCCCACTGACCGCTACTAATAAGATAAGACGAACCACTACCAGTAGTCCTTCTTCCGGGGTTCAATAGCTGCTGATTCTGTAACAGCTTGTTCTGTCACAGCTTCTTCAACTCAACCTCCCCCAGGGAAGTAAGTAAGGTAGCAGGAATAGATCTACTAGGCCTTGAGTCGGGTTTGAACTCCTCTCCCCTCACTACTCTCTTTGGTTCTGCCTTTAAGAGGCCTGTAGAGGGATAATTTTCACTGCAAACTCTTCTCGGTCTCTACGATTGCTTGACTTAAACAAGTGACCTCTTTTCTTTCATCTGTGAGATAATGTCTCTAATTCACTCTCGGATCTAACTCTCTTTCTTTTTCTTTCGGGCTTAGCCGGGAAGAGACTTTAGTCATTGATATCCATATTAAAAGGCGGGTATTCCCACAAAACAAAACAAAAGCGCTAGACCCCTGGTCCTTTACTTTAATCAACAAAGCTGCTTTCCCTGCTAACCCTTCTCGCCAAGGAAAGAAGTCCAATAGCAGCTGATCTTAGCTTTGAGCACTTATTCCTTTTGTTCCCAGCTACCTCTGAGAGTGGTCACGAGCTTATTGGAAGAAGAGCTTTTTCAAGCATTCCCATAGTAAGAAGGTCAACCGAAGCCAATCCATCTCTGTTAACGAATGCTCCTAACGGTTCTATATCCAATTCCTTAAGGATAAGGAAGGGAAGGAGAGAACAGCTACTAAGAGTTATAAGAGCCATACCACAGAAAGCTAAAAGGAGCCGGGGTCTACTACTTTATATACGCTAGCACCAAAGCAAGGAAAGAAGGCAAGGTGCCCAGGTAAAGGCTAAGCTTAGTCGGATGGAGAGAGTGGCTCATCCATCTTTTCGTCTTTTAGACAAGGAGGGAATCTTTCCTTACTTCTTCTCCTAGTGAGTTAAGCGCGTAAACAGCAACTTAAACAGCCTTTCCGTGCCGGTCAGCTAGGAATGAAAGCGACGTACGTACTGGATTGACCAGCGTGTGCCAACTACTCTACTGACCAGCCGAAGAGCATCCTTATAAAAGAATGAATGGGAAGCAGGTATTATTATCGCTTAGCGCTTGTGCTAAGGAACGGCAAACGGAACTAGGGACCATGAACCCCCTCCATCATTATTTGATAGAGAATGCTCCCCGCTTTCTTTCTGTGGTTACTATTAGAACACAAGCCAAGGAACTCAAAACCACAACACAAGCACCCTTTACTAGACTCGTTTTTGAGTTTTCGCCCTTTGCTTCCGGCTTTTAAAGGTAAATAGTAAAAAGAGTTCCCCGTAGAACGCGAGCGTTGAGGCTTTCATCGAAACAAAGAGAGAGGCCCGGCGGGTGCTTTTTTGTGTGTTAGCCAGGCTTGCTTGACTATAAATAGATTAGTAATAAGGTCTTAAGGAACTACAAAAACCGCTATTCCCGTTTGTTTTTGGGCTATAAGACTCTTAGCTTCCAGCGAACTACGTGCATAAGCTTTTTTACTACAAAAACGATTCCTCCCCCGGGAAAAAGTGGTCCGTCAACTGAACTTGCCTTGTTGTGATAGGGGTACCACCTTTTCATTCCCACCAAGGAGCCGTAGCTTTACTTAGATAGGGCTTGACTGCCTTACATAAAGGGATGGCTGCTCTCCTTTATTTCACAAAGAGTGGACCTTGCTTCTCTTATGATTTTTGATACTGCTATTTTTGCCCCTTCACTCGCGTCCCAATCCGTTGGATCAATATACAGCTCGGACATCTCAAACGCACGTAAAGATGTACTTATAAGAAAGGCCGCCTACGCGGTTGTCCCCGCTAAGAATACATGTCTTTTTAAAGCTCATTGTCCTGAGACATAGGCGTTACAGTTTTCCGGAACCTTTCTATCCGGCATACCAACAAACAACTTTTCACGAAAGCCCTCAAAAGAGGAGATGCGCTCAAATACAGAGAGGAATGGAGTAACTCAACTCCGAGAGAGGAACGTGGCTCTCTAACCGCTAGTTTCTTACTTCTCAGGTTCTTACGGGGAATCTCAAAACAAGGTTTCCATACAGATCTTTGGCCATAGAATTGGTTTACCCGTCTTGAGGCATCCCTTGCTCTGCTTGCTCCGCCTAAATATGTATCAATAGCAATGGCAAGATCAACTACTGAAGGGGTTGTGGCACCCGTTTGGCTTTGTTGGCATGACTCCAGGAATTGATCTGAAATAGTAGCCTGCTGACCAAAATGCCTATGATAAAAGAGGCACTAGCTAGTTTACTTGCCTACTTCTTAGAGCGAGGACGTAATCCCGGCTCTATCAGCAGAAGAGGAGATCCTTCGTCCAGGAGTCCATTTCTATCTCGGTCTGGGTAATAGTTATACAGTACCTACTGAGGGGAGGGCTCAGCGAAGCTCGTTGTTTAATAGTCTTTCTCGTCGGAATGGTTATGCGGGCGAAAGCTTAGCGGGCCCACAAGAAAAAGAAACCCTTCCTCCCGATTCTAAATTCGCAAGCTCATTTCCTTCTTTCAGTCGAGCCAGCTAGTGATCCTGATTCGCTAGCTCATCTCCTCCCGTTGGCATTGGTCGAGCAAGTTAACTCCCATACCTCTCGTTTCCTTGGCAGTCGAGTTCGCTTTATAGGAATAGCTGTTTTCAAGCTTCTTGCCCATCAACAAATCCGCGCTAAACTTTTCGTCTAGCCGGGATTTTTATTGAGTTTCATGCCCTCGATATCATTGGGTACATCAAGCAAATCAAGGGAGCCTTTTTCTATATCGGATTAGGCCTTATAATGGATCTCATTTTTTCAAGAATTAGGATTTGGGGAATCATTCGAATGACTTTGAAAAGTCGACTCTAGCATAGGGCAAAAGTAAGCAACCCTGTTTTCTGCCCTAGACGAACTCGGCTTTTGAGATCTTTCCGTTTCTCGCCTAGGGCAAAAGTAAGCAACCCCCATTTTCTTCCCTAACAGACCTAGGTTTTTTAGAAACTTCCCTCTCTACCGATCCTGAGTTCGTATGACTCACTCCTGACTTATGATTCGCATGTTCATGCTCATCTCCTCCTTTCAGTCGATTTAACTGCGTTTCCTCGGATCTCATGTTATAAGGGTTCATCCACCTACGTGCTACACCAATGATTTATGGAAAAACCATATAGTATAAATAAAAGGGGGATTCCCCCCCCAAAAACTACAAATAAGCCAGTTCATTCCTTAGTTGGATCCGCCGAAGAGATTGGAGCAAGAACTCTTTTAACCACCTTGCTTCCCGGCATCTGCCCTGGGTAGCGATCTACTTGTGTTAAAACTCCAATCGGAAAGTCAGAACGTAGTGCTAAGGTAGTTGTTCGTACTAAGTGCCAGTGATCAGGAGCTATACGCACCTTAGTGATGTAACACCTTTCGGATCAATTCCTCTAGCAGCACGAGTCTCACTTTCTTTTTCTGTCGAAAGCTTTCCACGTAGGTCTGAAATAACCGTTTGTCAGGACGACTTCTCTTACGATGTTTCTGAGCATCCGAGCTAGCTGGTTTTTCCATCATCCATTGATAGCCGCATAAATGACTAGAATTTGTTTTTCTATTGGAATGTCTCGGAGTTGTAATCTTCCTATTTAGGTTGTCACCGTCTCCGCTAGGTGTTTATGGAATTATTGTCGAGCAGGTTGGCTCCTCAACTGTTGCTGAACCTAAGAACATCCGTCAAAAGCCGCATCTCTTCTTTTCTTCTCTGCCAAATGAAATGGTCAAAGCATGGAAAGTAGACTCGAGAAATCCAATCGTCAAAAGCCATCGGAGAAAAGGTTGAAATATAGCTAAAAACAGATCCAAGTAAAGTAATTCACTTGGTTTCTGCTCCTGATTCGCTAGCTCATCTCCTCCCTTGGTTGATTCAATCCCGAGACTAACTAGTCGAGTCACTTCATTTACCCTAATTGCTATTGATTCGCCAACTTCGTTTACTCTCTTTCGATCCATTGTCGTCGAGCAGCTTCGCTTCCCTCCTCGCTAGAGCTTTCATTCGAGCAGTTTCGCTTCCATCTCCTTACTCATCACTTAGGGAATACTTGTACCATGAGTTGTAGAACAAATGGCAAATAGCACCATAGTAGAAGTAGAATCATTACCTGGGATTAGATCTTTCTTCTTCGTTTCCTCCTTTGAGTTGCTGTAGAAATGGTTTCATTGGAGTCAGCCGATGGCGATGGTATTGTTGAACGCTTCGCTAAAGGTATACCTAAGAGACAAACAAGAGAAGAGAAATCTCAAAACCTTTGATCGAGCCACTTCGTTTCTTACTGGATTGGATTACACAAATTAATCCCGAGACTAACTTAGTTAGTCGAGTTACTTTATTAGCCCTAGGCCTATTATCCCGATCCCGAGCCCGATTCGTATGACTCCAAGCTTTTCCCTCTTTTATGATTCGTAAACTCATCTCCTCCCTTAAAGTAAAGGTAAGCCCCTACAGTTACAGCAAGCAAGCATATCCTTTTTTCCACGGTTGGATTACTTGAGTGTAAAAAGGTTTATCCCTGGGATTATAGACTAGACCTATACTAGTGGGCAAGCAGGCTCTAGGGCCACAGATCATTAGGTTCAGTCCCTGGTGATCGAACCATTACTCTAAGGTGACTCTGTCCCTCTTTCTTACGATACAGTTCATTCCGTCCCTTGACACCATTATCAAGTTGGAGTCTTTACCATTCATTACACTCTTGTCTTAAAGTACAGACGTTCGTGCTCTGCATCCGCAAGTCTTTCTTAGTTAGTGGTATGCTATCCTCGTAGGAGTACCTTCTTACAGTTGGAGTACCTATTGCACTAGTTATACCTATAACAACAATATTGGTGTTCCTACAGGGACTCCCTCCCTTACTCTAACAAGTAAGCAAGTAAACTACCTTTTCGTTTCTCTCAACATAAGAAATTTCATAGGAAATAAATCAGTGACAGCCCCGTATACTATGCAAAGGCAAAAAGTACGAAGTACGAGAAGGGGCAAGGGTCTGTCTTGGGTTCAATTCCCAAAGCTCCTATGTGGCGAAGTCATAAAATCGAAAATTAGTTGTCAGAGTTACCGTGCAAAATAATTTAATTCCAATCTACGATGACGGTGCAAAATCCGTGAGTCCCGAGGCTGCTACAATGAAAAAAATCGTAGGTATTCTTTCTCTTTCTGGGGTTGCCCGTTCGGAGGATCAGTGGGAACAAATAGCCACGCATATGGCTGAATGGATTTCTCCTGATTCGACCTGTAATGAGCTCTCATTAAAAAAGGTTTTAGGACGGCTGGAAAATGCGACAGATGAGGAGTTTAATAGGGAACTCAGGCTTACAATTTTGGAATAATACGTCTGGAAATGCATTTAAAAGGAAATGCATTTTTGCATTCCGATCTATAAAAAAGCGAGTAAGTAAACTGCCGCATACCCGCATGCTATCCATGAAAATAGACTACTACCAGCGGAAGGGCCGCTTTTTCTTCTTCGAATGATTCTGTTTTTTCCGTTAGAGGATATTCTGATGGAACTGGTGCCAATGATTGATAACATCGTAGAGTAGAGCAAGCTTTCCCCTTTTTATATTCGTATAGAAATTTTAGGACATTCCGGTACGAAGTTGTCATTGCAGCATATGCCTCCACGGGCTCAAAGTGACAGGTATTTCATGGGCTATCCGCTCGGGTCTGAAATTAGGGCTTTTTCGTTTTGCAGGTGTCGTATGACCCAAAAAAGTCTTTATATTAGCAGCCCCAACCATTACAACATAGGGGCTCGGAAGTTTCGTTTAGACCCGTTCCAAGGACATTATCTTTAATCTTCCTCCCTTCAACAAAAGCAGACTCGGCGGGATCGAATGCTTTCCCGGTCGAGGTTCAGTACATCCGGGTTCTCAGCTCGATTTTCTCTCTGTATCCACCTTTAGTCGGTATTCAGGGTTCCATTCTTGATGTATCTACTATTTAAGTTCCTTCTGATCTATCTACTGTAGGTTCAATCCCCGGTCATTCTATCTTTAGTGAGGGGACGAGTCATCTTGCTCGACATCATGGGATCGCGCTTTCATTAACGGGCTGCTTACTCCGAATTGGGATATATAATTAGCCCAAGCAAGACAAGGCAAATTGAGGTGCGGTGACGCGAAGATCGGTACTTTTTTTCTTCCTTTCCTTATTGTGTGCCTTTTCGGGTCTTCTTGGTCAAGCTGACTGACTGGCGTGCTAATGAGGCTTTGGAAGAGCGAAGACTTTCTGACTGGCTAATCTTATGATTGATGGTTCCGATGGACAATACGACTTGGAATTCCCATCAGAAGCTAAGAACGGTAAGCCGTCAGGTCAAAGTACGTATTTGAGGATTGCCTCTCCATGACAGATGGCTTCCTCCTCATTTTCCAATAACAAATTCAAATAGGCTTGACCCTTCCCCCCTCCCAAACCGATTGTTATTTTCTCGTTTTCGTATCTTGCTTTCTTGCAGTCTGGAATTGTTATTGAACTGGTTTAATCTGGTATTGTTAGTAGGAAGTGGTGATAGATAGCAGGAGGCTTACTTACCTGATTCCTTTCTGATGGCGGTCCAAAGAGGAGCTAGCAGAACAATCGACACAAGAGAGGAGAGGGTAACGAAGTAGCTCGACTGAAAGGAGAGGGCAAACTATCTCAAGGAGACGACCAAAGGAAGAGTCCCTGCAAGAAAGGCAAAAAGTGCAGAACTGAATGATCAAACTGATGCTTCTACGCAGAAGAAGAGAGAGAGAGAGAGAAGGCACGAAAGCTGGCCGAGAAGAGAGGCCCGACCATGGATAGGCGTAACCTTTGGCATGAGATTTATCAACTAAGCCTGGCTATTTGCACCCCTTGGCTTAAGGTGGCGGTAAGCTTACCCACTCCGTTGTCTTAGCATGAATAATTCTTGATTCAGCTCCAGACCGGAATTAGACCGACTCTCGTTCATAAGGGTAGCCTCCTTTGTTAAACTACCCTGGCTTAACTTGGAAAGCTTCCAGGGCATCTCTAACGCGCTATGCTGCGACTGTAGCTAAAGCGAGTGCTTACCTTTCCGCTGGAACCTTCTCCCGGTTTTTGTTTACGAGAATAAAGATAAGTGTGTACGATACCGCTTTCAAGCTCAAGCTTCTCGGGCGGCAGAGTTCTTCCGCAAATCTATATATCTTCCTTCTGTCTGTTCATCAAAATCAATATCTGTCCGATTGCGCTGTGGATTCAAAAAATATATAAAAAAGAAACTTTTTAAACATGCTTCACTTTTCTTTTTAAAGAAGTAAAGCGGGTATCGAAGCAAGGGAAATCCAAAAACGGAGGAGACGGTTTCGAGTAATCCCATGGGTAATCAATAGACCAAAGACACTTTGTTGAAAGCCGGTCTCCAGTAGTGTTTGCACATGCATTTCCTCAACTAGAAAACTATCAATCCACTCTCATTCATGCATCAGGCTTGTGGTAGGCCTCTATGGGATCAGTTCCATTCGTAGCTAGTAGAAATGCAATTTTTTACTCTTGCGTCTTCTATTCGTGCTTCTTCACCTTTTCACTCTTACTAAAAAAGCTAAAAGGGTGCTCCGGTTGATCCCCAAGCGTTTGATCTCGTACAGTCCGTCGCTTCTTTTGGGGTGGCAGCCAGCGCGGATACTTTTTTATTTTATAAGATAAGATCGAGTGACTTCCCCGCGTATAGTATAAAGGGAGGTAGCAATGGAATCCGGGCAGCCCCTACCAAAAAAAATGAAAGAGTGTTGTGTGAGTACCAAGAGTTGTATATCCAAGTACAGATGCTATGGAAGCAGCATAGCTAGTTGGTTTACCATAACTATTAAGGGCTGCTAGGTGAATCCCTAAAGTAGATTAGTTCGATCAGCAACACCTGTCTCCGCAGCACCAGGACCAATACAATACCTCGTTTTTACCCAGAACCTGTCTCTGCAGCATTGGAACCAAGATCGGGCTTGGCATAGTTGCAGTACGAGTTTCCCGGTCTATTTAACTAACTGAAGCTAGCCGGGATCGAGAGCTTTCTTATCATGCGGCTCTTGGATCAAAAAGAGGCTGCTGGACCAAGGCTTAAACTGCCGGGCACGGACGAGCTAGCTGGGCGAAGGGATTCAGAAGACCGAGTCAAGCGACTAAAGCGACTACCATACATAGAGCTGGAAGCTGCACTAGTGGACGAAGAAGTAACTAAAGCCTGAACTGGATGTGGAAACGAAACTGTACAGGAAGAAGAATCGCCCTACTTTATTACATTACGGCCTTTCCCTCTTGGAATGAGCATAGCACTGTAACCCCTCTAAAGAGGAAGAGAGTGTAATGCAGTTGTAGCCTTTTCATTATTATATTCTTTAGGATTCCTCGAAAGAAGCGCGGCTTTTCGTGATATAAAAACTCTCCCCGGTTAGGGAGGCTTTCGGTCTTTCGGTTAAGCTGTTAGTACTTATAGTCAATGTTTCTAATCTGGATGAGTGAAACAAGGGATCAAAGCGTCGAGGCGCGAAGTCTTTAAGATCGGATGCAATTCTGAAGCTGGTACATGCTGCACTGGTCCATGTTTCTGGCAGGCCTGGAATCTCTTAGCATATTAAAAGAAATCGGACAAGATGGTTGGCCAGTAATGGCCATGCCTTCTGATCAGCCAACGCATTTTATGCCCTGCTTGATGTGATCCACATACTATACTCCATCATGGACTTGAAACATAATTTTTTCGGCTTCTTGCTCACTCACACACCTGAGGAGCAGTCCGTCCTTTCCACGCCGATACAATATCCCGAAAATCAAAGCATAATTCAAAGCTTGTTGTTTTACTGACCTGGGCCCTATAGCCGGGTCGAACCAAGCTTAAAAGGCTCTATAACGGCCTCCTTTAACCACGAGGAATGTTGATGAAGATCTTGATTCGAAGTGCTTTAGTGAAATTCACATCTCGGGAATACTTTTCGATACGAGCTACTGTACTCTTCTCTGATCTACGACCTTCACTATTAGTTTCTAGTAAGTAAGTCTCCTTATGCTACCCAGAAGCTCTTAACTCCCTCCTGATTATCGTTGTTAGTTTTACCTAGGAAAAAGCTGCACTAATGGGATAGTAATCTTAAAGATATTATGCTACCCTCTCTTCTTCGAGTAGAGCTACTTCTATTACCTGGGGGGAACTCCTTCTTAACGACCTCTTCGCCCTCTTGAAGTAAGCCTTCTCTAAGCCCTCCAGATGCTAGACAGATTCCTTCTCTTTCTCTCTACGGGATAGGATTGAACTTGATGGCTCGACCACCGGTAAAGTAAGACTATCAAGCTTTCCCACAGGGATAGGAGAAAGAAGAAGGAAGGAGCTTACTAAGGGTGGGCGGAACCGAGCTTTACTTACTATTAGTGAAGGGCGTAGAGACCGCTTTAGGCTAGCTTATGGGTTACTTATGGGAGTGCTCTCTCAAGAATTAATCAGGAGTCGTTCGCACATAGCCTGTTTAGTTTGAACTTCCTGCTTGAGAACTCGTTAGTCGTTCGCTAAGCTTCCTGGGACGCTGGTCGAGCTACTTTCCTCTTCCTCTCCCTTTGGTCTTGCTTTTAAGTCTTCCTTATGCAGGTTATGAATTCAAGCCTCAGAAGACTTGGCAGAGCAGGAATCAGCAGAACCGGATGAACCCTCAAAAGACTTGGCAGAGCAGGAATCAGCCCCTGTCGGCTAAGGCTTGTTGCCAAGGTCGAGTATGAGGGGGGCTCTGCCCTCCTTTGGCCTTTGGCGGTTGCAAATCCATCTTGTCTTTAACTGACTTGGTTTTGGGAGCCCCATCTTTGTGGTGACAGACTTCTTTTACACTTATCAATGCGAAATATAATCAAAATAGATCAGCGGCAGATGCCAATTCTCAGGTTGGTAGCAGCCCCCTTGCGCTTTTATTTCGATTCATGCAAAGGGAGGGGGTATTTTTCAAGTTCTTGCTTATTCATACCCACATCCAGTAGTGTATCCAGTACCAGATCCTTTTGAAGTACCATACGCACCACCAATAGTAACAGCAGCATCTGTAGCTAAGATAGAAGTATACCTTGTATAAGATCAAGTAGTTCCAGCTTATCTACCAATAGCAAAGGTATCTATCGGTAACACCAAGAACAAAGGCAGGAACATAGGCATAAGCAAAGCCATAAGTATAGGTACCTAGTAGAGGATTAACAACTCAATTGTTATAAATAAAGAAATTAATAAATGGCTTTAAGAAACATTGAGAAATCAATGCCCTTCTTTTTCCTCCCACCCTGGCGCTTGCTTTGTCTCTGCCTTAGCTGGCGCTACCTACTATGCTCCAGCTGCTTCCATCTTTGCCTTCGGCCCCTTTACCTCTGTGGGATCCACTGGCATTGGTTCTCGAACTGCAACTGGGGAAATGGAACCAAAAACTCTTCCTTTGCCGCAGGCTCTGCTGCGAGCTCCGGTACCCGAATTGGCTCGGATGTTGGAACAAGCTTTTGAGCTCCAACTGAATCTGAGTAAACGAGGACAACTGGGTATGCAACCAACTATCGTTGGCTCTGAATCAACGGGTGAACCCGCTACCTATACCTTTGCTTCTGGCTTTAATGCATGCTCTCGAACATGGACTAAATATCGATCTGCGCCTAGAGACCTTGCCACTGAATCCGCTGCTTGAACTTAGTCGGCTACATCTTGAACTGCTGCTACCTTCCTTCCCGCTGCTTTCTCTGCTGGTGGTTCCGGATCAACCTCAATTGGTGCTTCTCACTTTTATGCTGTGGGGTAAGCTGCTCCTGCATCCAGGCACGGGATCTTCTATTGAATTAGTTACTTATAGCTTTGCCACGAGGTCTGCTGCTAGCTCTATCTATGCCTCTATTGCTTCAACCGAGTAAACCGTTGCTCTTGTCTATGCTTCCTCTTTTTTTCATGCAATAAAGCCAGGTGACCTTTGCCTCTTTACTTCGTAACCTTTCTTCAACTGATTCTAGGTTCAAGGATAGCTAGAATATCCACTTTATTGTTAATAACCACCTCATTGATAGATTTTGTAAACCCCTTTCTACCAGCCCCTCTGACATTCCAAACCAATATTATTGACATCATCATTAAGCTTTGTAGGTTTAGGAACCAGATGTTATAAACCATTTAAACACAATTGATCACCTCCACACCAGCGGAGGAAGTAACATCTGCACCTTCTAGAATCTCGTTAACAACAAGATTGTCACCCATGATCCCAACACTATCATCATTTGGTGTTTCAGGAACCATAGAAGCTAATGGATCACCTAGATCCTCAACATTGGTAGTCTGATTCCCACAATTGTCCTGTATATTAGGTGGTTTATGACCAAAGAAGAAAATTCCCTTATCTTTAGCCATATCATAACCATTGCCAAAAATCACATCGGTATCCATACACTCAAAAACACCAGATGTGGGAGCACTCCCCACCTTACCTTGACAGGATTGGCCTTTGTTTTGGTATTGGAATTTGCTAGACTGGCATTTTTACCAGAATCTAAGGTCCCTTGAGCCTTAACATTAGGCTTGTTTGAGATATCATTCAGCACTTTCCGAGGATGGCAATTACAAAACTTTGACTACGGTGGACTGGTTAGCTTGACTAAGTAGATATTCAATCCCTACCACAGGCTTGTGCTTGTTTTCCCGGGATTTTTCATTAAACATCAATTTCCCTTCATAACAAGCTCTTTAAAAATGAAAAAGTTCATTTCATATACCGGCGAAAATTAGAAATGCGATTTTAGCTAATAGAACCCTGCTCAATTTCAAAAAAGTTCATTTCATATAGCGGAAAAATGTACGATTTGGGTGAAGTCTCTCCTTCTTTTGTTGGATTGAAAAGGCTAGCCTACCCTTTATTATTGGTCAAGCTGTTTCACTCCTTTAAAGTAGACTATATATAAGGACCTATCGCGGGTCCACTAAAGCTAAATAAAGAATCCGCATGGACGTCTGTCTGTCTGCTTTAAAAAGTAAGTTAGGCACGAATGGTATACTCTCCTTATATTCAAAACTAGCTTAATCTGAAACTAGCCCTATGCTTTCCTTATCATCTGTAACTAGCTATCGTAGACTGAAAGCCTCGTAAACTGGATAAATAGGCTATCACAGAGGTAAGGAGGTCTAAGCCTATCGATTAATATTAATCTTTCTTCCCTCCAAATGAGCCGATCTAAGGCCAGTTCCTTAGTTTCAGGAAGTCGAGCGGGAGTGACTAGCCTTCCTTCAAAAGCCAGATGGGTGCCTTCACCTCTGTAATAACCTTTATCTCGAAAGAGATTATTAAGGCAAGGCTCTTTCTCGTTGACCATTAATTCTGTAAAAAAGGAGCGTAGCGGCGGGCTCGCAGAGCTAAGCCTTAAAGTCCTATTGTCGGAGAGGGGCTTTTCTTCCTATTCCATTATTTATCCTATTCCCGATCGGATTGAATAAGCTACTAATGTTTAAATCTCTCTCTTTGCTCTACTCTAAGTAATGCTAATTAAATCAATTCCATAGCCTACTCCTCACTCTGCTGGGGGCGATGCAAGGTGCGTAGCGGTCTCCCCGCGGGACGGGGCGGTAACTACCTCTAAGACGAGTGAAGAAAGAAGGGGGGAGAATTTCTTTTAACGTCTTCATCCCAGAATTCATCATCTGCGAGCAATCCACTTCCGTAAGAGCTATGACTTCAGCTTCTTTTTGGCTACCTTTTATTTTATATGACTATTACTATTGCTGCTAATAGATACCTGCTTGCTTCTTGCTTACTGGCAACCTTTATAAGATCTCCACCTTCAAGCTTTAGTACAAGCGGCTCTTTCAAAAAGGGGAATTCCGGTCCCTCCCTATCCGAGATGTGCTCTTTCAAGATCTCCCTCGACAGCGCAATTAGGTCTTAGAGAAGGAACTTATTTACCTAAGTAAGTAGCCAACTTCCAATAACCATTCCTTGCTTTGCGCTAGATTCAGTATGGTGATACACATTTTTGAAATAACAAGGGCTTTGGCGGCTCTTCTTAAGAGAATGGCAGCTTTGGGGAGTTCTATTTACCTCTAACCTGTAACTCGAAATTGAATAAGAGAAGACAAAGCTACGCATTCACTCGTAGCACTCGTTAGGCCTCGAAAACAGTCGTTACGCCGACGCCAAATTAAGGCCGACCCCTACATAGAGCGCCTATCGGATCGGCAGGCAAGCGACTTTATTGAATTGAAGTGATCAGCTAGCTCCTCACATGAGTAAAACAACCTAACCTCAATCCCCAGTCGTACCAGGTGGCATGATGCTTTTTATAGACGCCCAGCCTATGATCGTAAAAGTGCGGTCACCATCAATCATGAGTTTGAGACAGTTGGATGTCTTGGTGGTGCCGTATGAGCTCCCTGTGGTGAACTCAGGTTGCTTCTGAGCAAGCTTTCCCCCAGGTTATGTCATACCCATATAAACAAGGTAAGAAGGGAAAGGAAACCCTCGGAGCTACTTAGCTACTTTTTGCAATGAAGCCATCGAACTGAGAGAAGACCGTATTCAACTCGTAGGAGTACCTTCTTACAGTAGGAGTACCTATTGCACTAGTGATACCTATAACAACAATATTGGTGTTCCTACAGGGACTCCCTCCCTCTCCCTATGGTCGAGTGAGTCCCTACCTTTGGTCGAGCAAGTAACCTCCCTTCTCCCCAAAGGTCGAGTGAGTCCCTACCTTCGATGCCCATTTGTTGATTAATCTGGGGCGGTATTCATCCCCGGCTTTGGTGCCTTTCCTCGCCCTCTTTCATTTGGTAATACCCTTTGATTGACTGCATTTGCTTATCCTGGTATATAGGTAGTGAACTTCTGTCCTGTCGTATTGTCCTTATTGAGTTATCCTAGCAAGAATCCCCCATCGACTAAGAAAGCTATGTATTGATTACTATAAGAAGGAAGCCCCGCTATCTATCTCTGCTTTCCTGTCTTCCTATCTTTCTGCCTATCTGTCTTTCCTCTTTCTGCTTTGTCTTTCTCGCTGTCGGTAGAGATTAGTATTTCCTAAGTTGTCTGAGGCTGAGCTTCCCTACTTCTGTACTTGGTTGCCTGTCTCTAAGCTGTACTTCCTTGCCTGTATCTAAGTAGGTACGTCTCGCTTCGCTCCTCATTTCCTTGCCGTCTTTCAATTCTGACTATTGAGAAATATCCATGAGTCTGTCCCCCCGCGAGTAAATAAGCTAACCTTGGCTTCCCCTTCGACTGAGGCGGACTTGAGCCTAGTTATTGACTTCCTGAACCTTAAACAAGTTATCAAAGAAGTGGATTTGCTCACAGCTTCTCCTTCGTTCCTAGACCAACAGCTTAGCTTACCTTAGCCCAGCCGTACGTCCTACTGCTTACCTTAGCCCAACCATAGGTCCTACAGCTTCGATGGCAGAATGATTGACCGGGCCGCTTGGCCCACTTGAACTAGCAGCCCTACCTGCTGCCGTACCTGTCTGTGAATGAACTTCTGGATATTCACCTACCAACACAACCCGGGCCACGCCGGGACTTTCTTTATCCATTCAATCAAACTAGGGAAGTGGTTAGAGAAGCAGTAGCTGCTATGCGAGTTAGATCGGTCAAGTTTTGATGTAGATATAGTCGCCCTCTTCTCTATGTCATAAAGTCGCTTATAATTAATGGTTGTTCACTTCAGATGTGATACGTTGTTCACTTCGGATGTGGTGGATGAACCCTGATCGATGCGGTTCAGGCCGTTTGATTGAACTACGCTAAGCTGAGACTTTCTCTTGTGCTTCGGGCGATCATAGTGGATTTGATAATAGAAATAGCGAGCGGTCCGCCTTCCTTCTTCGCCTTTTCAATTTCAAGTAATGATAGGACTCATGGGCCAAAAGGATATTGTCTTGAATTTGTCTTTCAGGAACAAAGGCGCTGAGCGCAGCGAAGTGGAAGACCAGAGGGGCCAAAGGCGCGGGGTTCAGAAAGGGAGGAAGGGTTTGAGCCTATTTGCAAGGATCTTAGATAGGATTTTGTAAGAATTGTTACACAGGCTAATGGGTCTGAATTGACCAGTGTTCCCAGGGTTAGGGACTTTGGGAATAAGGGCAATATGGGTTTTGTTGAGTTCCTGTAGACAAAGTCTCCCATAATCAAAGTCTTTTGGCATACCAATCAGTGAAACTCTAAGCTATCACAGCTACATCCACTCATAAATGCTCTGCTGCTCGGGGAACACTCGTTACGAAGAAAAGGGGAGCTCGTCCTACACTAGGTCACCCTCGTCCCTACACTAGCTTCTCCCTCTCCCTATACGGTCGAGTTACCCCGCCCATTTCCTCTCAGACAAGCACGTAACCATCTCCAGTCGAGCTAGCGGCTCTATCTTCTACTGATATCGAGCTAGGTCCAGATAGCTAAATTGATTGTATGACCATTTCTGGACGTTTCTACGGTTTATGGGCCAGGGATGCAAAGACATCCTATCGATCGATTTCTGTATAGCTTTTTGCCCTCTCGGCGTAAGATTTTGATTGGAAGATTGGGTGAAGCCTAGCTTCTTTCTTTCTTGCCTCTGCATAGGAATTGGAGCTCCTTCTGAGTAGAATGAGGAGAGTGCAGACGCTTTCACAGATGCCCGGAGCTGTAGTCTTTACACACTAAGTAAGCACGCTTTGAAGCTATAAGTGAGCTGCCCTTTCGCCTGAGGCTTTCGGACAAGACTAAGTTGCTCCAGTTGGTTAGTAACCTCCCTCTTACGCTTCTGAGACAGCATCTCTATCAGCTAGTAAGCTAGCCGCTACTATTGTTTTTAAGGCGTTTGCGCAATCGGCTTGTTGGTTGGCTTACGCTAGCTTAATTACGCTAGTTGAGCTTGTATTGTAGCTAAAAGTCGTCTTAATTGCTTTCCTCTTCCTCTCCCCTTCTTCGGCTACTAATAAGGGGGCCGCTCATAGCCCTTGCCCAGCCCAGCCATTCCATCATCGAGTTCGGACCTAGTAAGGGCACTCCGTTAAAGCGGTTAGTCACAGAATCCCTGAAGTCATATTCACCTGATCCTGATTGCGTTGGGTGTTGTGGAGGGAATGCACGCAGCCAATCGGTTCTCTGCTGCTTTAGCCGTCCCCGTAGAAAAGAAGGGAAAAAGGAGAGAAAGAACCTCTTGCCACTGTTCTTGCCCGCGCAACTTTCCCCGATATGAATATGAAAGTAATGCTCTCTTATGGCACCCGGTCATTTAAGCACCTACAATATCTTACGGCAGCTAAAGCAAGTGACTTAGTTATTCCACAGCATTCCGATCAATACCAGTAAAAGGATCCCCGATCGAATCAGAAATTGCAGAGTTAGGGAGACTTCCTCGCTTAGCTCGTAGCTGCCATTACCAAAGAAAGGGGAAGGTATTAATTAAGATAAAGTCATCATTTCATTAGTGCCATTCTAGTAGTGGAATAGAAACCTCCGCTTGATCCTGAATCTTTTGATCGTCTGATGGCATCCTTCGGTGATTTATGCGCAGCACATAGTTTCCCAACCTCTACATTGAAGTCTACAGCTGGGCTAGCTGCTCCTCCTCCTGCCGCCTATTCAGCTCCTCCGGCCGCCTACGGAAGTGGTAGAGCCACCTAAAGTGCTTTATAGAAAGTAGTCCCATGCATTCCTACAAATGTAAATGGTATCGCTAGACGGTAAGGAAAGAGAAAGGGCCTTTCAGCCTCTGCTCGAGTTCCTCTTTTTTATGTTTATGGTCTTTCTCGAGGCGCTCAGGCAGCAAAACATTCAGAATGAAACAGTTGCCTATTTGAATAATCTTACAAGCGGGACAATCCTAGATTACGGTTACGGAAAAAGCGGATGTGGTAGATGTTATACAGGACTTTTTTGACTCTGGGACCATGCCTAGAGGTCTCAATAATACCTTTATTGCCCTTATCCCAAAAGGTGAAGGCTCCTCTCGCTTATCACAATTTCGTCCCATTAGTTTATGTAATGTTGTTTATAAGGCCATTATGACTAACCTTTTTCAAAGGTGTTTCAAAAACTCTAAGAAGACTGTAGACCCCCGGCGGATTGGTTCAGTGGAAGACTACCGGGATGGAAATACTTTTTTATATCCTCTGCTGGAAAACCGACACTCATTAAGTAAGTTCTAGGGGTCTTCCTATGCATTAGGGGACCCGCCTAAGGATTCCTTTTTCTATTGCTGAAGAATAATACTATAGAGACTTTTTCTTTTTTTGGTCTAAAGCTGGAGGATTGGAAGGCTTTCGCTGGGTTAATTGGAAACTGTGAAAAAGCCTATAGACAAGGGTGGTCTCGGTATAGTTTCCATGGAAAACCAAGGCGCTTTTGGGAAACATGAGCTGGGATTGGGCAGTGGATAATTTGAGTCTTGAGAGCAGAATTATCAAGGGGAAGTATTGTATCAGTATGAAGGGCTTAACTCCCAACTTCTGCTGTGTGGAAGGCGGTTAATTGGGAATGGAGCTTAGTCTCTAACAATGTTTGCTGCCGAGTAAGGAATGGCGCGTCCATAAACATGATCCCAACGGGGGTGCGCAGGCAGCGGGGAGTCTTAAAGCTATTCGCTTACCGAAGACAAAGAGGACGGATAAGCTGGTATGAACGCAAAACTCCTCAGGATGCTATTCAGCTAAAGGGGGTTCTCGATTGCAAATAGCTCTGAAATTCAGCGGCAGTTCCTAACAGCACATAAAGACGGCGTCACGGCAACATGAAGTGGACGGAATCAGGACCTGCAAGACGGAGAACAGGCGTAGGCTACCAAGAGCCGAAACGCGTGAGTACGCCGTCCGTCAGTAGATCCGTGTTGTAGTTGTTGTTGTTGTTTCGTTTCCCCCTAGTGGTGGAACCGCCTGAAGTCAAGACCGGTCAAGAGCAGAAAGCAAGCGTGAGTTATGGTTTCGGAAGAAGAAGGAAGAGCTCCCAAGTCGAGTCCGGCTTGTTCCCTTGCTTGAGTAAGAGATAGATATTCCTTGTCTGTACTCAGGCAGGTAGTAGCAGTAGGACTGGACGTTAGGCTATTTCATAGCGCCTGGTAGTCCCATGCCTTATCTGTACTTGTGTTTGAGAGAGCTCGACAGAAAGAGAGGGTGGTCGTAGATCAGAGAGAGGAATAGGCGAGCGCCATTATGATTATTAGTTGTCAGTGCCGTTCTAGTAGTGGAATAAAAACTTCCCTCCCTGTGGTCGGTCACTCTTTCTGGCCTTTCCGTTGGGAAGCTCGCGCTAAACGCCCTTCGGTGGTCTCTCGAGCGTCCTTCTTGCAAATCAAAGGTGGTCGCTAGTTCCCCCTCTCAATCCACAGCTTTCTCTCGGAAATGCCATCTCTGGTTTTCTTTGATCTTTGAAGTAAATTAATCGGGCTTTTGTGAAAAGTTGTTGGTATGCCGGATAGAAGGGTTAGTAAGGCGGCTTTGCGAGAATCTCATCACTGGCAAAAGAAATAATAACTGCCCACACATCAGTGACCTGTGTCTGTTGAGTCCTGAAGCCCGAGCGGTGAATAAGAGATCTTTTAATCCCATAAGCAAGAAGAATAAGGAGCTGTCTTCTATGACCCAAAGGTGCAAAAGAAGGAGAAGCTTTTGGGGATGCAACATGTTTTGCTTGCCTTATTATTAGAGAAAGGGGCGCGGTGTTCAAGCTAGTACGTACGTTGGTTTAACAAATAGAAGAATAACTAAACAACTATAAGCCAATAGCGAATATGGCACGACACACGAGGGTAAGCCAATCAATCAAGCAAGACAAGCCCGGTGTTAAAGCGAATAGGCCCAGCCAAGAGGGTCAACTCTCCAATATAAGGTAAGGCTCGGATCCGCTGGTAACGTTCATAAACTCCTCTAATTCATATAGCACATTCCCTAGCTTTTGTAGCAAAGGCTTGTGTCCTGTATACAAAAAAGTATTTGTATATAGGCTTGTAAGGGTCGGCATCTCTTTGCCTCTATCTGGCAGGCATATGTCGTACGATATCGGGAATAAGGAAGAGAAGGAATCGCGAATACCGTCCTTGCTTGGTCTGTCGACATGTGTCCGGCTCTTGAAAACCTGAAGAATGACCATCTTTCTTAAGACGAAAGGCGAGTTTGGGGGGTCCGATATAGAATACGTGAGCCTCTCCAAACATTCGAAAAAGGGCCCTTATTAGTTGTTGCAGGCGTAGGCGTAGTAGCATCTGAGCAACCGGAGAGAGGGAGTTTGTATTTGAACCTGCATTTCGTGATCGAAAGCCACTTGATCCTTTCGATGAAATAAAAGCGAGGGGCATAGATCGACACCCACCCAATAGCCCTTACGGTTCCAGCTTCACCTGGCATTGATTACCGATCTTCGGCTTTTTTTTGGCTATCCCAAAACGAGGAAAAACCTATGAATGGCTGGCAACTCAAGGATGTCAAAATTATTGGCTCGGATAAAGGTATGCTGGCTGGAATGCTGCTATTACTCTTCCATCCCTCCCCCTCTTAGTTTTGAGTAGGCGTTTGGTAGGTGCTAGGCATTGAGAAATCGATGGAAGGGACAAATTGCCATGGTCGGCTTAATGGTTTGTACACGGATGAAGCGGTGAGTTGCCATAAATGTGTGACAATTCCCTCTCTCTCTATTACATCAATGAGTGAGCAGAAAGATTAAATAGATGTATGAATTTGGCGTTCCATTCTCTCTATCATATAACTTCTTCATGGAATGTAACCCCGAATTAGGTTGGTTGAGAAAGTAAGCGTTCGATTTGGCTTGTGGACCCAATCAAAGAATTTCTGATCTGGGAATCAACTCGTACATTATAGTTATCACGGCATTAATAAAGTACTATCTCTATCTTGTGGATGGTTCATTGTGATCGTTACGAACCAAAGAACTTATGATTCGTGCGTAGAAACTCCAAACATGGCATGAACGGGTAGTTAAGGCTATTGATACCTGTGCTAGCAATAGATTGGTAGCAATGTTGAAAAAGCAATATTTGTAAAAGATATAGGCGGAATCACCATTTGATTATCAGATAGTGGTAATAGCTCAAAAGTTTTTATTAAATCTTTCCCCCTCTTAGTTTTGAGTAGGCGTCTGGTAGGGAAGAATTCGTCACATGTGTAAACTAATTCGGGATCTTCGAGATCCCTTAGACGTTACTATTTAGGACCTCGTTACTGGCGCGAATTGGTTAATGGGTGAGTGGCCGATACCCCAGCAGGTAAGAAAGAAACTTCCGACCCGGAGAAGGAGGCCTCCCAACTACAGTTAACCAGGGCCCTATCCAGCTTTTTCAGAATGGGGTCATCTTCCCTCCTATTAGACCAGGAAAAGAGAAGGCCACAAAACCGAAGATCAAAGAGCCCCGCAGAAAGTACACGATTATCAAGGTCTCCCATCCAATCCGGCCAGTCCCGAGAACGGCCCAATCTCTCGTGATTCCATCTGATCGCATTGAAATCCCCAATCACCAACCAAGGATTATCACCCACAAGAGAAGGAAAAGAGGAAAAATCACTCATATCGATCAAGGCTTTCCTCTTCGAATGACAATTTTCACCGTAAACAAAAGAAGGAATGCAACTCCAAGCCCTAGATTTGGCCGAAACTCTACAATGAATAACTTGCGCAGATTGGCCAAGAAGAACAAGATCCAACTCCTTACCCATGAGGTTCCAACAAAGCAAAATTCTGCCATTAGGGGCACACTGATAATTACATAACGCTTTCCACTCCCTAGCCAAAGCCATCAAAAGAGAACCTTTATTAATTTCCTTCACCCTAGTCTCAATGAGACCGCAAAGGGACAGACGATGCTCAGAGATCAATTTCCTGACCTCTCCTTCTTTTAATGGGTCATTAAGGCCCCTGACATTCCAGCAAGCAAAAACCATCGCTGACAAAAGAAAGAGACAACCAGTCAGGGTTACCTTATCCTCCACCTCGAAGAGGAGGAATTATTCTTGTTTTTATTCATCCTGGGTAACTGAGCATGGCCCTTATTGTCCAAAGAGTCAGCAGCTAACCAACCGGCCAAGAGGGTTCAGGTCAGGAGTAGGAGACAGATGCCTTAGAAAACTCGAAATATTAAAAGCATCTACGAATCAAAATAGGTTGTTTTCACGAAGCTATGGAATTGCTGCTAGAAGGGAAGGAAGAGAGAGAGTCTTGGATTGCTTGAAATGTTTCCTGCTTTCAGTCCAATTCAAAATATCTACAACTCCTTCTTTCAAACAGACGATTTGTGCAGCCTATTCTTGCCAATACATTCCGACTACACCGCCTCCCCTCAAAGGCTGGAAAAAGAAACAAAAGTGAACTGTCACAAAGAAAAGAGGCAGACATCTAGCTAACAGCTCCTTGCTTTGACGGGGATATCTAAACAATATTCATTGCCTTTCCTTGCCCATGTGGAATCAGGTTATTGCCAAGTCGCTGAGGAAGAAGAAGTATCGATATGCCGAAAAGCGGATGCTCATCCGCATAGACAGATCCTAGTGCTAGTGTAAAATCCTCTTTTTGATGGTGAATGTCGGAAATGCTGTTGAAAGATGAATCCTCTGCGCACATAAAAATCTTCCTTATACTTATAAGAGGGCATTATTCGATGCATCCACTTTGTGTCTTATGCTTATGTTGGCATATGTTATGTTAATATTAAATAAGGATTGCCTTATTCCGGATTCAATAGCAACTGGCAGCCTTTCTCTTTGCCCACTTCTATTTTGAATTGCCCATCATTTAATTTGCCCGAGATGAGAAACTATCTGTCCTATTCGATTCCCAAGAGCGCATTCTGCCTTCAAACCTGAAAACAGCGTATTCTCTAAGAGTCAGAGCTGATTCAATAGCTGCCTATTCTTCCTAAGAAGGCATTCTTGCAGCAACAGGGCATTCGAGAACAGTAACAGCTGATTCGACGGGATGCTTATTCGAGCGTCGTAAACCCTTAGAGAGGAAGATTAATGTCAATGTGCCATTTCCTTCTTTCCTCGGGAGACTATTGGCTTACTCTTCCTTCTGTGTTGGGACCCGAGTGCAGTTCAGGTTGCAGTTATTGGTCAATCGGATCAGTGCATGCATTGTAGGGTTCAAGAAATTGTTGGTAAATGGAGTTGTGTGGTCTCGGTTATTTACGGGGATAACTGTCCGGAAAAAAAAAATACCCGTTTTCAGCGGATAAGACCTCATCCAGCCTATCATCACTCCACAGCCTGTGTGCTAGGGTATTAGCAGCCGAATAAGGCAGTTTCCGGCCTACGAAGTGGCCTAAAAAAGTATTCTCCCACTCCACTTTCCCTTCGTCCGAAAGACCTTTCGGAGGAAGAACTTGAATCCTTCCATTATCCACAACAGGTTCAACAGGGGTGTTGAGGCCAAGAAGATAAAATGAATGAGCATCCATGGAAGCCCTAGAGGAGGAAAAAGAATACCCGCATAGCTGGAGCTCTTAGGACGAGCAGAAAAATCCACATTCAGATGTTACAATTGGGCCAGAAGAACCAGGACGAGAATCTTGATCCGTTACCCACTTCAGAAGCCCCAGCTGGATCACACGGTTTAGAACCCAAGACAAGGATGTCTGAAAGCTTGCAAGAATCAGAGATACCATTCGCAACAGTATAGGATAGGCACGTTGGGGCCATACGCTGTGAAGCCAGGAACAGCCCCCCGGACCACCGTGGGCGAAAGACGGCACTACCGCTACTCCCTGACGAGAGAGGTCTTTAAGGATATTGTGGAGAGAGCGGAGGCTCTCGCTTTTTCTTCTCGCTAACGGTCGACATTCTTTTCTTCCTCATTCGATTAACCTCTTCCATTGCACCGGGGGTGCCCCACTCCAATATCTCCTCCCCCGTGCATACAATATGTTGTAGTAGGCTTCTTACTGCTAGCCAATAACAACAATGACATATTTGCAGCAATCGGTGTCCTTTGTAGTCCAGTAATACTCGAGCCGTTGAATCTTCCGTGCTAGCATATCGCTGTTCATGTGCGGTCCACTCCACTCCCTCAACAGTAAATAAATCCCAAGTAAGATTCGAACCTACAACCAGTCAGTTAACAAAAGACCGCTCCACCCTCTGAGGATCTGCTTCCTCTCAAAGCTCTCCGCAAGTCCACCAGGCAAGCAAGTCAAAGCTCAAAATCTGCCATTGCCGAAAGAAGGCTTTCAGGAAATCCTGTCATTTCAGTTTCAGTCTTCTGGTGGAATATGAGGATTTGGTCAATCCATGAGTTTCAGTTCTAATAGAAGAATCCCATTGTTGGAAGTCAATGAGTTACCACCCTGAACGGTCCTTATGCAGCATAATACTGTAAGCTTCCCTATACAAGGAGATACTAAGCTCTAGATTTCAACCTAGAGCACCAACCCTCACAACCCGAGGGAGGAGGAAACATAAACTAAGGTGGCTACCGCAGGGATAGAGATAACCGGGATCCTACTTTCCACCTAGCCATCTTCATTTCATGAATCTTCGCTCTAAGAATCCTCTTAGCCACATTATCCTTTATGGAAGCAATGGAGCGAGGTGAAGTATTCCAATCTTCTACTTGCTCCTCCTCATCACTACACGAATCTACTTCCTGGTAAGACTTCAATGCCTCCAATTTGTTCGTTGAATCAATATTCTGATTCTCATCTTGCTCCTCCTAGAAAGGTGGAGCCTATACGCTCGCTCCCCTCCAAGTCCATTAGAAGGTACGATGGTGAACTCCCTTGTTTTAACTGGGTTTCCTTCTCTAACCCTGTCTGAGTCCTACCTTATTTCATCTTTCATTCTTGCTTGGCCCCACTAGACATAGCACTAGAAAGAGGACATTCAACCGTAGAATGACCGAAGGTCTCACACTTAGTGCAACGAGGCGGTTTCCATAAAACTAGCACTTCCACCTTGACCGGTTCTTTGCCTCCGACGATCTAGGAGTACATAAAGACTTCTCTTCATCTCAATACATATTCTAGCAAAAGAAGAAGCTCTCATGGTACTAGTAGGACTATCAAAGTATAGGGGCTTTCCAATAATGCTACCTAAAAATTCCATCCCCTCCGGTGTCCACAACAACAAAGGGATGTTCTAGAATTTCACCCACACTGGTATACTTGTGACTCTTCGATAAAGTCTGGATTTCCTTAGAATCATCCACTTTCCAGCAATAGAATATAGTAAGGACCCTTTCCTAGAATGGCTAGACAAGCTTCCTCACTTCTCATCTTGAACACATAAAGACCATTGTCTAGAAGCAAGACATCTTCAATATGATGTTTCCCATTTTTGAAGACCCGGAATGGGAGAGCTCGGTTAAGAAAATCTCCTACCAAAGCATTTCTCCATTTTCGAACACCTTTCTCATTTAATTTTAGGAATGCTATAAGCTTCATCTTTCATAGGCTCAACATTTTATTTTCTTTATGGAGTTTCAGGATAACCCTTTGATTCTTCCTTATGAAAGATACCTGCCCCAGGCCACCAAAGCAGTTCAAATTAGGGACGGTTGTTCACCATCTTGGCTTTTAGAAGCAGTAGACTAAGAGCTCTTTCTTTAGTCTCTATCCCCTTCTACTAGCCGACTAGGAGTTAGAAAGCCTGACTTCAACTACCGCTTACAGGGCACTAAGATTTACTGCTTTTCTCCTCTAGCCACAGACATGCTTGACTACCACAGACAGGAGACCGCCATTACTACTTGAACTATCAAGCCAATTAGTAACACAGGCTCGGTGGCTCTGGCTCCTTGTCCGGCTGGGAAGGTTCTTTTCTATACACCAATCGGCCTACTGGCTCGGGAGGAAGCACTCCTCAGACAAGTACTGCACTGATAGGACTGCCTGGACTGCTAAAGGATGAACTCGAAAGTTTCCCATTGGATAAGATAGAGCTAATTCTGTATTTCCCTCAAAATCGTTTTTCACCCATTTGGGCGTGTATACTGAAAAAGAAAAGAGGAACTGAAGGTGTGAAGCTGTCTGGTTCTCTCATCCGCACTTTAGAAAGATTCTTTTGAATACCTGGGAAAAGGAAAGGGTTTAAGCTATATAAAAGCCTCTAACTTAGATAAAGACAATAATGTCTTCTAGTTGCGTCTGCTTATAGGATAGCGCCCGCAGGGAGTTCCTATTACAGAAGGGGATGGGACTAGGAGGCTTTGCATACAGACTAGTAACATCTCTTAGATGGCTGCCTTCTACTTACATAAGGACTCACCCTAGGAAAGGATTTGATTCATACCCAGACTAGTCCTACCTTCTGCTTCTGAACCTCCTGATTTAATACCCTTTGAATAGCTACAAAGAAAGAAGGGCTTCAATCGAGTCACGACACGAAAAGAATAGAAGCTTTCTCATGCGGGTTAGGAACTTAAAGAGAGGGAAGAAGCTCTTAGATTAGAAAGGGAAAGGACAGGAGTCTCACTCTTCACTTCTTGGCTGGGAGTTGATTCCCGGAGTGACGGAAGAATAAGAGTAGCGGTGGGAAGACTCCTGATGCTTTCAGGCTTATGTTGGGGTTAACTGAACCCAAAGAAAGCCTAAAAGAATCCCTATATTCCAGCTTAACAAGGTTAGTGTAATATGCTCGACTAAGGGGAAAGAGGAAAGGAAAGAAGGTTAGCCGAGCACGGATCTGGGCTTAAGGCAAGGAGTGCACTGATAGCACTAGTCGAAGAAAGGCAGTTAGATCATAAGAAGGCGGGTAGGTAAGAATAGGAAGTTTAGAGGAGTGAAGGGTTTAGGAGGGACTAAAACACAGCTAGCTAAGTATATTGTATTCCAATATAACAATCTAACTAGGGTTGTAAAATCTTTGACTTCTGGAAGAAGGTTTGGTAAAGCGAAATCTCTAACTTCATCTGTAAGAGAAGAGTACAGAGTAGCTGGAAAGTTTAACTCGACTGAAGGCATTGGCGAGACTAAAAGCACTAAAAGTAAGGTAAGGGAGGTTGCCAGCTTGACTTCGCCTCCACTGCACACACACGGCTAGTTGAAATGTGTAATGACAACGAGAAGACTGAAAGCGAGATTGCAGGCGAGTTGGTTAACGCGGATCCCAATTCATCATAGTAAATCCGCCTTGTGATCGGTTCGCAGAGAAGAGCTTGGATGCCTCATTGCTATCGCTTGAATTCATCTATTTGCTCATAGATCTTGTTTGTGGTCTACGAAGGGAATGTTCAGCGAGTATGCCTGCAATACGAGTAAGGGGAACTCTTGTTTGAGAACTTTAGCTACGTACTTAGGTTAGTTAGCTCAGCTTCTCCTATGTCTATTTGGATTAAGGAAGTGGGGTAATGGGCAGACAAGGAGGTCCTAATAATGGTGAGTTGAATCGGGTGCGGCTTCCGTTCCAAGGCTTTTATGCCCCCGTTCAGGCCTTATTTAAGATAGGAGAATGGGGTTAATAAAGCAAGAGACTCTGGGTTTTGCCTAAGGCGAGTAGCATACTCCGGTTTCAGTGAATGTGTGGAAGGCAGCTCTGTTTAGCCAGCAAGCATAGGAAAGAAACCCCCCCTGGTAACTTACTATTAATGCTAATCCATTAGTTCTAGCTCGAAGTTTGCCCTTAGTTGTCTCGAAGTTAGCTGCTTGGCATGAGTAGCTTGGGCAGTCTTAGTGAGTAGCTTGGCTTGCTCATGCGGGGCTTTGGAAAGAAAGTAACCAGGGAATTCATATACTAATCTTCTAATCAGAAGTTTTTTTGTTTAAAAGTAGATCGGGAGTTCAAGCAGATGTTAAATTAAGGTGAGGTTTACTATTCTAGTCTACAGGCCATTTAGCTAAAAAAAATCCTGAGTATCGACTGTCGTGTGAGTCTCTCGACCAATGTGTAGCTGCCGTGAAAAGGCTATAAGTAACGGCATTCTCAGTTAAGATAACAGGATTCAAGCTTGCTTGTGTGTACGTGCTTTTTATAAGTAGATGTAGATGTGAAGGTGCCTAAGGAACCGCCCTAAAATACGTTGTTAGAGGCGTTGGCTATTCGTAGATCTGTTATACAGGCGATTTAGCTACTTTCTTTCAACCCTGAGTAGGTGGTATTAGGTGAGGGGATACACGCAGAACCGTTTAATTGTGGAACAAGCTACGCACCTTTGAGTTCTCGGGGTGAGGTGCGAAGCTAGTTCCCGAGTAAGTAGCTAAAAAGAGGGCAATCAAGCAAGCGATCGTAGGTACGCTATTTATTTATATAAGCAGATTGGTGTGGAACTAGATCCTCCGCTATAGTAACAGTTGTTGTGTAGCCAGGTTCACCTGCCCAATGCCAGAGATTCTGTTAGTGTTCCGTGTACTAAGTTACAAGACAAGAATGACTTTTTCAATCATCGTATAGAAGCCTAGTTTTGTGAGTGAGTGAAGAAGGGCCATAGAGCTTAGCCATGTGTAGACCGAAATGGTCTCGCGAAGCCGGTCACAACGGTTGGCTACGATCCTTTCCGACAGTTTAAGAGAACCAGACTTCAGGAAGGTATCCATAATGTATGCTCTAATTTTCTTATCACTATCTTTTTGAAGCAGATAGTTAACAGTGCTCATTGTATAGACTAGTACAAAAAAAAAAATGAAGTTCGAATGGAAAAAAAGGTTAAAGTGGTTGAAATTAAAAAACCACATCCCAACTCCCCCGACCCCTCCGAACATCCCGAACTTTTTGG